AATATTAATTATCTAGATTATTTATTTGATAGCAGAAATATTTTTAGTTTGATCTCTGATGATACTTTTTTCGTTAGAAATAGTAATGGTGACAGTTATTCTGTATATTTTGATATTGAAAATCAGATTTTTGAGATTGACAATGCTAATTCTTTTTTGAATGAACTAGAGATCTTTTTTTATAGTTATTTGAATAGTGGGTCTAAGAGTAGCAATTACTACTATTATTATTCCATGTATGATACTCAATCTAATTGGAATAATCACATTAATATTAATAGTTGCATTGATAGTTATCTTCATTTTGAAATCAGTCTTAATAGTGACATTTACAGTGGTATCGAAAGTTACATTTATAGTTTCATTTGTACGGAAAGTACAAGTAGTATTGAAATAAGTAGTATTGAAAGTGGAAATTCTAGTATCAAAATTAATACTAGTAGCAGTTATCTCAATATCAATAAAAGAGGAAGATCTAATGATTTCGATATAAATACAAAATACAGACAGTTATGGGTTCAATGCGAGAATTGTTATGGATTAAATTATAAAAAATTTTTTAGGTCAAAAATTAATATTTGTGAACACTGCGGATATCATTTGAAAATGAGTAGTTCAGATAGAATAGAACTTTTTATTGATCCTGGCACTTGGGAGCCTATGGATGAAGATATGGTCTCTATGGACCCCATTGAATTTCATTCAGAAGAGGAACCTTATAGAGATCGCATCTTTTTTTATCAAAAAAAAACGGGTTTAACTGAAGCTGTTCAAACGGGCGTAGGTCAACTAAATAGTATTCCCGTAGCAATTGGAGTTATGGATTTTCAGTTTATGGGAGGTAGTATGGGATCCGTAGTAGGTGAGAAAATAACCCGTTTGATCGAGTATGCTACTAATCGATCTCTACCTGTCATTATTGTGTGTGCTTCTGGAGGAGCACGCATGCAAGAAGGGAGTTTGAGCTTGATGCAAATGGCTAAAATATCTTCTGCTTCATATGATTATCAATCAAATAAAAAGTTATTCTATGTATCAATCCTTACATCTCCTACAACTGGCGGAGTTACAGCAAGTTTTGGTATGTTGGGAGATATCATTATTGCTGAACCTAATGCCTACATTGCGTTTGCGGGCAAAAGAGTAATTGAACAAACATTGAAAAAGACAGTACCCGACGGTTCACAAGCAGCTGAGTATTTATTCCATAAGGGCTTATTCGACCCAATTGTACCACGTAATCTTTTAAAGGGTGTTCTCAGTGAGTTATTTCAGCTACAGGGTTTCCTTCCCTTGAATCAAGATAAAAAAAATAATATCAAATAAATACAAAATCAAAATACAAATAAATAATAAATAAAAAAATATAAATATAATTTATAAATAGAATTATTATTATTTATAATTATCAATATTATATAATATAATATTAATAATATTATTATTAATATTATTATTATAAATTATATTATTATAAATATAATAATATAATATAAATATAAGAAATATAATAATATAGAATATAATAAATAATAAAATAAAATAATATAATTATATTCATATTTCATATATTCTTCATATATGAATATATTTCATATAATTTCATTTTCATATATGAATATATATTCATATTATATATATATTCATAATATTTATATATATATATAAATATTAAATATAGAAATATAAATATAGAATCTAAAAATATAAATATAAATAGAATCATAGATATATAAATATATAAAAATATATAAAAAATATAAATATTAAATATATTTAAATAATTTAAATATTAAATTAAATATTAAATATAAATATATATAAATATATAATTATAATAAAATTATAATAATAATATTATTATTATAATATTAATATATAATATATATAATTATATATAATTAGAAATTATAATATATAAAATATTAATATATTATTAATATATATTAATATATTATTAATATAAAAAATAGAAATATAATGAAAGAAAATATATAAATCTATATAAATCTAATTCAAATAATGAAATATAATTATAATATAATTATTATTATAATATATATAATTATTATAATAATAATAATAATATAAAATAAATATATAATTATAATAATAATAATATAAAATAATATAATTAATATAATTAGAATTATAAATAATTCTAATATAGAATATAATAATTCTAATATAGAATATAATAGTAATATAGTATAATATAGTAATATAAATAAAAAATATTATAAAATATAGAAATATAAAATATATCTAAAATATAAATATAATAAATATATATAATTATATAATTATATATATTAATTATATATATAAATAATAATATAATAATAATTAATATTAATATATAAATTATAAATATAATAATTATAATAATAAATTAATTATAATAATAAATAATATGAAATAATATATAATGAAAATAGAAAATAGAGAAATAAATATATAAATATAGAATAATAAGAATATAAGTTATTTCTATTTACTCTATTTCTATTTTCTTTTCTCTATTTTCTATTTACCGAAAACCCCTGTTTTCGCTAGGAATCCCTGTTTTGTTTGTTGTATAAGATTGGGATAAGATTGGTTAAAGTCGCGAATTCATAAAAAATTCTTTTCTTTCATCTTAAAACATCTTCAAAAAACCTTTGTTTGTTTTGAAAGAAAAGATATAAAGAAGATTAAGGATGGGAGAAGAAGAATATAATTTTTGAAAGTGGATTCTCATACATATTTGTGTAGAAAGAGGAATAGGTACACTTCATTTAGTTCTACATTCCTTGTACTTATTTATTATTAAGATTAAATACTTTATATTAAGATATTAATATGAAATATTTTCAATATTAAGATTATGTTCATATTTTTCTAATAGTAATAGGTAGACTTATCATAAGATATCTTTATAATTATAATAGGTACAAATATGAAATCGAGGTACGCGTTCTATGATATATTTGAACTTTCCCTCTATTTTTGTTCCTTTAGTGGGCCTAGTCTTTCCGGCAATTGCAATGGCTTCTTTATTTCTTTATGTCCAAAGAAATAAGATTGTCTAAATATGATATATGATGGGACCAAATCTCATCAATATCAATTAAATTAAATTTTAAATGATGAGCAATTTTTTTTTGAAAATCCTTGAAATAGAAATTCAATGTATCTAACCAATTATTTCTAATGGTTCACGTCAGAATACTGCTAGTTGATGGAAGTTACTTCGGAATAAAGCAAGAAAAGTCAAGTCCATTTGGGTTATTCTCTCAATTCCAATCGAATGCAACTGGATCTAGTATAGTATGAACTGTCGATCAGAACATATATGGATAGAACTTATAACGGGGTCTAGAAAAACAAGTAATTTTTGCTGGGCCTGTATCCTTTTTTTAGGTTCACTAGGATTCTTAGTGGTTGGAACTTCCAGTTATCTTGGTAGGAATCTGCTATCCGTATTTCCGTCTCAGCAAATTATTTTTTTCCCACAAGGGATCGTGATGTCTTTCTATGGGATCGCAGGTCTATTCATTAGTTCTTATTTGTGGTGCACAATTTCATGGAATGTAGGTAGTGGTTATGACCGATTCGATAGAAAAGAAGGGATAATGTGCCTTTTTCGTTGGGGATTTCCTGGAATAAATCGTCGCATCTTCCTTCGTTTCTTTCTGAAAGATATCCAATCAATTAGGATGGAGGTGAAAGAGGGTCTTTTTACTCGTCGTGTCCTTTATATGGAAATCCGGGGTCAAGGAGCCATTCCCTTGACTCGTACTGATGAGAATTTGACTCCACGAGAAATTGAACAAAAAGCTGCTGAATTGGCCTATTTCTTGCGCGTACCAATTGAATGAAATGAACTGAAGAAGAAATCTCAGCATGATAGAAGAACTTATTAATTATCTTTTTAAGACAACTGAAGCTTCTTCAAAATGTTCATTCCAGCAAAGATGCTATGGTATATTTTCCCGTTCCGTTGAGGCAGCAGTTCACATACATCATACATATCAAATATAAAAAATACAAATAAAAAAAGCAGGAGGACGTATACAAAAAATTCAAATCAAATATATTAAGAATAATATAAACTATTTGTACACCAAAATATACGCATACGCATGGCGCCCCAGCTTCACTCTTTTATACTAGTTAATGGTACTGAACCTGAAAAGAACATTTACTTCTTTTGTCATTCGAAAAGGGCCCTTCTTCTATGGTATATTCTAGATACAAAGACTTCATTCTTACACAAAAAAATAGTAAAAGATCCATAGGTTCGATACCTTGTTCTTGTTATAGTTATAGGCTCTTGTTATAGAACTTACGCTTCATAGAAATCTAAGATAGAATCGACGAATGAAACAGGTTCATTAACATCACAGATACAGAATGAAAAAAAAGAAAGCATTCGCTTCGCTCCCATATCTTGTGTCTATACTCTTTTTGCCCTGGTGGGTTTCTCTCTCATTTAAGAAAAGTCTAGAAACTTGGGTTCTTAATTGGTGTAATACCAGGCAATCAGAAATCCTTTTGAATGATATTCAAGAGAAAAATGTTCTAAAAAATTTTATGGAATTAGAAGAACTATTCCTGTTGGACGAGATGATAAAGCAGTACTCGGACACACATATACAAGGGCTTCGTATAGGAATGCACAAGGAAACAATACAATTGGTCAAAAGACACAATGAATCTCATTTCCATATAATTTTGCATTTCTCGACAAATCTAATCTGTTTCGCTATTCTAAGTGGTTATTTTATTCTGGGTAATGAAGACCTTTTCATTCTGAATTCTTGGATTAAGGAATTTATCTATAACTTAAGTGACACAATCAAAGCTTTTTCTATTCTTTTAGTTACTGATTTATGGATCGGATTTCACTCAACCCATGGTTGGGAACTAATGATTGGTTCGATCTACAATGATTTTGGATTGGCTCAGAACGATCAAATTATATCTGGTCTTGTTTCCACTTTCCCAGTGATTCTAGATACAATTGTGAAATATTGGATCTTCCTTTTTTTAAATCGTGTATCTCCTTCCCTTGTAGTAATTTATCATTCAATGAATGAATGAAGAATTCATTAGATCTCTTGATATCAATCAAATCCGAATTTTTCCTCGTGTATAAAGTATAAAGAAATAATTTTCAATCTGACTTATTCTTTATACTTCTACCTTATACTTCTACCTTTTCAGTTCAAGGTATTTATACTATTCCACCAGTACAATTCTTTCAGTACAATCAATACAATGGCAAACTTGTGGATAGGGAATTCTACTAGCTACCTATCGAATTTATTGTAGAAATTCCGGGATCTATGATTGGACCATGCAAAATAGAAATACTTTTTCTTGGGTAAAAGAACAGATGACTCGATCCATTTCTGTATCGATCATGATATATGTAATAACTCGAGCATCTATTTCAAATGCATATCCCATTTTTGCGCAGCAGGGTTATGAAAATCCACGAGAAGCAACTGGGCGAATTGTATGTGCCAATTGCCATTTAGCTAATAAGCCCGTGGATATTGAAGTTCCCCAAGCTGTACTTCCTGATACTGTATTTGAAGCAGTTGTTCGAATTCCTTATGATATGCAACTGAAACAAGTTCTTGCTAATGGTAAAAAGGGAGCTTTAAATGTCGGAGCTGTTCTTATTTTACCTGAGGGATTCGAATTAGCTCCCCCCGATCGTATTTCTCCCGAAATGAAAGAAAAGATGGGCAATCTTTCTTTTCAGTCTTATCGTCCTAATAAAAGAAATATTCTTGTGATAGGTCCTGTTCCCGGTCAGAAATATAGTGAAATCGTCTTTCCTATTCTTTCTCCCGACCCTGCTACGAAAAAAGACGTGCACTTCTTAAAATATCCTATATATGTAGGTGGGAACAGAGGAAGGGGTCAGATTTATCCTGATGGTAGCAAGAGTAACAATACAGTTTATAATGCTACATCAGCCGGTATAGTAAGCAGAATTTTACGTAAAGAAAAGGGGGGATATGAAATAACCATAGTTGATGCATCAGATGGACGTCAAGTTTTTGATATTATACCTCCAGGACCAGAACTTCTTGTTTCAGAAGGTGAATCCATCAAGCTTGATCAATCATTAACAAGTAATCCAAATGTAGGAGGTTTTGGTCAGGGAGACGCAGAAATAGTGCTTCAAGATCCATTACGAGTCCAAGGACTTTTGTTCTTCTTGGCATCTGTGATTTTGGCACAAATTTTTTTGGTTCTGAAAAAGAAACAGTTTGAAAAGGTTCAGTTGTACGAAATGAATTTCTAGATCTAGATATTTTTTTTTAGTTGGTAAAAGTTTCGAATTCTTGTCGATCGATAGAATTATGTATAATTCTAAAATTCTGTAAGCCTTTTTCTTTTTTTATATAGGCATACAAAGGAATAGAATACAAGGCAAGGACGGTAAAAATGAAAGTAAAAAATATTTCTATAAAGTATTTTTAGTCTTACTAATCTTCTATCTAATCTTCTATTCGATACAAGACGACACAAGAAAAGTATTTTTCTTGTGTCGTCTTGTATCGAAAAAATCATGTTTTTTCTCCTGTTTGCCAAGGATTCTTATTCCTTAGTTATCCTTTCCGGGTATATCTGAACTTCTTTATATATATTTATATATACTAAATATATAAAATATATAATAAATAGTAATATATAATAATAGTAATAGTATAAGTAATAGTATATAATATAAATATAATAAATAGAATATATATTATAATAATAATAAATAATATCAAAATAAATAATATCAATTATAAATATAAATATTAAAATGATTCTAAATATTCATTTAATTCATATTAATTAAAATTAAATAAAATATTAATAAATATTAATTTTAAATTTATAATATTTATAATTATAATAATAATTATAATAATAAATATTCATTATAAATATTAATAAATATTAAATAAAAATTCAAATATTAAATGAAATAATGAAATAAAAATGAAATTTAAATAAAATAATAAATAAATAAAAAAAATAAATAGAAATAAATATAGTATAGAATAATAGAATTAGAATATATAAATTATAATAAATATATAGTAAATATATAAATATATATATATTAAGTATATATAAAATATAGTATTTTTAGTATTTGTATTTCGTTTATAAAATAGAAAAATAGAAATAAATATCAAATTAAAATGTATAGATTAGTATAGATATAGTATAGTTTATATACTCTAGTTAGTTTATAAGATAGTTTATATACTCTAGTTAGTTTATAAGTTAGTTTATAAAATAAACTAAAATATGAAATTAAAATATAATTATAAAATTATAATAAAATATCTTAAAATTAAAATATAAATATAATCTTAAAATAAACTTAAAAAATAAATTAAATAAAATATTATTAATATTATTTATTATTATAATTATTTATTATATTAATTATAATTATAATATTATAATTAATATATATATATATATATTATGTTAATATATGTTAAATGTTAATATATGTTAATGTTAAATATTAAATTAAATAAAATATTAAATATAAAAAATATTCAATATAAATTTATATATTATATAGTAAATATAAATATATATAGTAAATATATAGTAAATATATATATTAAAATATATATTAAATATGAAAATATAGTAATACTATATATATAGTAATAGTATATATTAAAATATAGTAATAGTAAATAGTATATTATAGTATCGTTTTTATAGTTATAGTTATATTTATAATATATTTATATATAGTAATAGTAATAGTAAATAGTATATTTATACTAAATAGTATTATAGTATAATAGTATATATAGTATATAGTATATATAGTATAGTGTATAGTATGTTTTTATAGTTATAGTTTTTCTCGTTTTTTAGTAAAGAAAAGTATTTGCAGGATGTTTCATACGGAGAAATCCATATGTATTGGATTATTGAGAAAATCGATGGATTTCTCCTTTCTTGTTGCTTCGTATTCTGATATTCATAATAGTGACATAATAGTGAATAGTATGTGGGAACGACAGAAACTATGAATCAGTCAGTCAATAGATTCAATTCTTCAAAAACATCATAAGAAAAAAGGAATAGAGTGAAACATCATAGCAAAGGATCCCTTATTTTATTTTAATTTCTACGAATAGAATATTTAAATATTAATATTATTATTATGTTGACTAAGGTTCTATATATTTTGGAATAGGCCAAAGCCTCGCTCTAAGAGTAAGAAGAGTAAGAACTCAGGGGGGGTAAGGCGCCCCTGAGTTCTTACTCTTCTTACTCTTTCATGTTATGTTTCCAATCGAATCTGGTTCATATGATTATTACAGAGATGAACCCAACCCGGAATAGGAGCCATAAAAGAAAATGCCTATTAAACCGATCACAGGAATACCAGTTACAGTACCTATCAGCCAAAGAGGAATCCTTCCAGTAGTATCGGTCATTTCCCCCCTTCCTTTTCATCAAGTGGTCATGCTAGAGACAAAAACAGTCATGGATAATTATGAGGATAGTATCCTTCCGAATGGGATAAGAGAATTCCTATTATATACTTACTATTTACTTTATATATAGTAATATAGTAATTATTAATTACTTTATATAAAGTAAATTCATTATTAATTTATATTAATTAACATTAATTATTAATTGAAATTAATTTATTAATTGAATTTTATTAATATTCATTTGAATTGAATATTCAATATGCAAAAATTATATTAATATGCAGAAATAATATTGGAATATTGAATAAAGAATCTTAATTGAAGAAATAATTGGAAAATAAAACAGCAAGTACAAAAATGAGTAATAAACCCCAGTATAGACTGGTACGATTCAATTCAACATTTTGTTCATTCGGGTTTGATTGTGTCATAGCTCTATAATTCGAATTAGGTTTATCGTTGTATGAACTGCATTGCTGATATTGACCCTAAAAAAGAAACAGTAGGTACAGCCAGTCCGTGAACAGCCAACCATCGCACTGTAAAAATTGGATAGGTTCGGTCTATAGTCATTGGAAACCTCCTAATCGGTCTATAGTCATTGGAAACCTCCTAAAAGGATTTACTAAATTCATCGAGTTGTTCCAAAGAATCAAAACGGCCGGTTATTAATGGAATCCCTTGTCGGCTCTCTGTGAAATATTCATTTGGACGAGGACTTCCAAAAACATCGTAAGCTAAACCCGTACTGACGAATAACCAACCCGCAATGAATAGGGAAGGTATGGTAATGCTATGAATGACCCAGTATCGAATACTAGTAATAATATCAGCAAAAGAACGTTCTCCCGTGCTTCCAGACATGCCGAGCTCCACAAATTCTTGTACGTTAAAAAAAAGGGGCCGATTTCGTGAAAGATGGAATCAGTAAATCTAAAACTACGGATTCTGCATTATTCGTGAGATCGTCAATTGTGTACCAAAGGTGTATTTAGAGTAGACCGAATCAGTATAGCTATCCTTCCTCTAGCGCAGCAACGCAGTATCGATCAGTACCGAAAGGAAATGTTATAGTTATATATTCCTTGTCTTTCTTCCTTATATATGTATGTTTCCTTAGAAATTATAAGGAAAGACCTTCTAATTTAGAATATAAGATTTAGAATATAAGAATTTAGAATATAAGATATAAGTAAAGTTTACATTAGCGGCTTCTTCATAGTAATATAAAGTAAAGATCTTGAATGGAGGGGCAATTCATGAGAGATATCATGATTGAGGGATCTCATTATATTCATACAATTCCATTATATATTATGTAAAATCCATAAATTAGAACGAAAATCCCTTTCGTGGTTCATATTTTTTTCGATCGTGGTACAATTTTATCTTTCCAAATCTAATGGGCAATGAACCAACCTATTATATTACTGTACAGAATCCAATGAGTTCCAATTTCAAATAAAATGAAAATTAAAGTAAAAGAGAATATCAAACCCTTAGATCAAAAAAGGATTAGATCTATTGAAAAATAAATGATTAAAATGTGGGTTATTTTTGAATTCAATTCTTTTATTTTATTCTATTACAAATACAAAATTACTTAAACTGAAATAGAATTCCCTTTTTAAAATATTGTATTGCACGATGAATCTGTTGATTTGGAATCACAGGATCGGTCAATGGCACAGTTGATGAATCCTTTTTCCACCTATATTACCTTACCTATATCTATCTTTTTTTAGTGTATTGTACATCTATAATGACGGATGAATCAAGAACTTTCAATTGGGACTAGACTAACTCTTTCAATAAGTTTTTCTTACCGTTGTATCTGGATTGAGACTTAGGTAAATGTTTTATTCACATATGTAGTAAAAGAACATATTTAATTTAGCTCTTTCATGCCTATTCTAACTAGTTATTTTGGTTTTTTACTGGCTGCTTTAACTATAACCCCAGCTCTATTTATTGGTTTGAACAAGATACGACTTATCTGAAATGGATGAAATGAAATAATCAATTCAAAAAATAATAATAAAAGCCTCTCTGAATATTTATATTTCATTTCCGGTATTCTATGGTTCCTTACCGAGTCAATTGCCAATTCCTGGTCATTGAGATTCAAGGATAATTCAGATTAATATTTAGGGATAGATCTTACCTCTTTTTTTATTCCCTAAAAAAAATCGAAATGATTGAAGTTTTTCTATTTGGAATCGTTTTAGGTCTAATTCCTATTACTTTAACAGGATTATTTGTAACTGCATATTTACAATACAGGCGCGGTGATCAGTTGGACCTTTGATTGAGTAACATTTATTTTTTTGATTGACCTCCTCCTTGTAGGAGGTCAAATTAAAGTGGCATTTATACTTTTATACTTTGTTTTGTTTTTGTGATGTTATTTCATTATAACATTATAATTCAACATAACATAAACGGAATCACGCTCTGTAGGATTTGAACCTACGACATCGGGTTTTGGAGACCCGCGTTCTACCGAACTGAACTAAGAGCGCTTTCTTATATCCCATAAGATTAGATTCGATTGTAAAGAAAAACCCCAAGCAGGGGGGGTCTTGCATACATATAGTATGCAAAAATCATGTACCAAAAATTATGTACAATGTACAATTTTCCCCGATCTTACTCAATGAATCTCTCGTAACTGTCCATAGGAGAAAGAATAGGTAGGGATGACAGGATTTGAACCCGTGACATTTTGTACCCAAAACAAACGCGCTACCAAGCTGCGCTACATCCCTTACATATTCATTATTGGATATGAATGGACCATTTGTCCAACATTATTTGGACAAAAAAGTAATGAGACGCAGTCAAGATAAAAATAGCATCAGAAAATTTCCAGCATTGACACGTATTTTGTTCCGACGCGGGCTTGAAAAAATAAAATTTAAAATTAATTAGAATTTTAAATTCTATTTTATAGTATTCGTTTTAGTTTTTTTTTAGTTATAGTAAAAGTTATAGTAAAAATAGTAAAAATAAAAAGAATTCGAAATAATAAAAATAATAATTAATTATTTTTATTATTAATTAAATAAAATTGAATTATTAATTCAAAATTAAATTAGAGTATTAATTCTAGTAATAGTATTATAATAATGCTATTCTAATAGTTCTAATAGTTAATACTATTTTATAGGATCTTTATACTTTATAGTATTAGTATTAATACTATTAAGTATAGTATAGTGTATAGTATTTTTCGTCTTTTTATTTATTTTCTCAGTATCTCAGTATATTCTAATTTAGAATATTTAAATATTTACTATTTTATTCCATTTTTCTATTTTCTTATATTAATCTTTCTTTCTATATACCTATATACTTTATATATATCTTTATATATATATATATATTATTATATTATATTATTATATATTATATTAAATATTAATTATTATATTAATTATTAATTTATATAATAATCTAATATTATATAATATATAATAATATTATTATTATAATTATATTATTATAATATTATTATATATATTATATATTTATTATTAGATATTAGAAATATATTATTCATTAGATATTAGATATTAGAAATATATTATTCGAAATATATTTATTATTAGAATTATTCTAATAATTTAAATAATTTTAAATAATAATTTAATTTTAATATAAAAAAATATAAATATAAATATAATAAATAATTAAATATATTAAATATATTATATAATTAAATATATTATTATATTATAATTAGAATAATATAATAATTCTAATTCATAATTAAAATAAAAAATTAAAATAAAAATGTCATTTTAATATTTTAATTATTTTAATATAAATATATTAATAAATAATAAATATATTAATATAAATATATATAAATAATAATAAATAATTAAATATATTATTATAATATTATAATAATTCAAATTATAATAATTAAATAATAAATAATTAAATAAATAAATATTAACTATAAAAAATATGAAATATAGAAATATACTAAATAATTAACAATTAAATAAAATTAAATTTAAATATTCAATTTAAATATAAATATATAAATTGAAATATAATATAATAATTCAATAATTCAGTATTTAAATAAAATATAATAAAATAGAATAATTAAATAATTCAATAATAATAATTAAGAAAATAATAATTAAAATATCAAATAATTAAATAATTAGATTATTCTAATTATATTATAATTATTTATTATATTATAATTATATTATAATTTTATAATTCTATTATAAATAATATTTATATTCTAATTATTTATATTTTTATATATTCGAATAATTTATATATATTATTCGAAATTAGATAAATTAGAATTATATTTATATATAATTTAATATAATTTATATATTATATAAATTATATAAATATATAATATATTCATATTCAATTATTAAATATATGAAATATATATATTCAATTTCAATATACTATTATATTATATAATTATAATATAAATAAATATATAATATATATATAAATATAATATTAATATTATTAATATATAATATTAATATATAATAATATATAATATTAATATTATTAATATATAATAAATTATATTAATAATATAATTTAATAATATAATTTTATAATAAATATAAATAAATATCATATATATCTATATTCTATATATTATATTATATTATAATTATATTATATAAATATATTATATAATTATATAAAAATTATAATTATATTATATTTATATATTTTATATAATATATAAAATATATAAATATAATATATAAAATATAAATTGAATTAAATTAATTAATTAAATATATTATTATATTTATATTTTATATTATTTCGAATTATTAAATTTCGAATTATTAAATATAATTTATATAATTTATTCTAATTTTCGAATTATTAAATATATTTATATAATTGAAATAGAATTTATAATTATAAATTAATATAATTATATAATAATAATAATTAAATTAAAAATTAATATAATTATATAATAATTGAATAATTATGAAATTTCATATTCAATTAGAATTTATAATTTCGAATTATATTCTATTTTATTCTCTTTTTTATATTTTTTAATTATATTTTTATTGTATTGATTTTAATTATATTAGTTATATTTATATATTTTAGTTCTATTTTTTTATTTTTTATGTATTTAAAATTTCGATTTTTTTTATTCCTTTCTTAATATTGAAATAGTTCATTAAATAGTTAATTTTAGTATTTTATTTTTAATATTCTATTATTATATATTTTTAATATTATATTTATATATTCTAAATATCTAAATATTCGAATTCTATAATTCTATATTCAAATATAATTCGAATTTTTTAATTAATTCAATTAATTTAAAAGTATTTTAATTAATTCATTATTTTATTTTTATTCATATTTCTTAATATGAAATATTAATAGATATATCTATTAATAGTATAGTAATAAAATAGATAGTAATAATATTAATAGCATACATAATAGAATAGAAATCGAAAATAGAAATAGAATGAATATATAATATATAAGAATTAAGATATAAGAATTAAGAATAAATAAATATAAAATATAAATATATAATATAAATATATACATAGAATAATAATAATATATATAATAATATATATAAATATATAATATAAATATATAATAGAATAATAATAATATAATAATATATAATAGAATAGATATATAATGGAATAGAATCATAAATCATAGATAATAGAATAGAATCATAAATCATAGATAATAGAATAGAATCATAGAATAAAATCATAGATAATATCTATATAAATGAATATCTATATAAATTAGAATTATCAATATAAATATAAAATAGAAATATAGATATTAGAATTATCAATATAAATATAAAATAGAAATATAGATATATAGATTATATAGTATTATATATATAGTATTATATATTGATATTGATAAAATTTATATTTGATATTGATAAAATTGATATTGATAAAATATTAATAAATAATCAAATATAAATAATCAAATATTAATAAAAAATAAACTAATAAAAATAAAAGAAGAAGGAGGATTTCAAATGCGAGATATAAAAACATATCTCTCCACGGCACCTGTGCTAACCACTCTATGGTTTGGGTCTTTAGCGGGTCTATTGATAGAAATTAATCGTTTATTTCCAGATGCCTTGTCATTCCCTTTTTTTCATTCTGATTGAATTCTTGTATTGATATGTGAAAGAAATGAAGAATATTTTAGATACCATTCTACGTAACATGGCTTCAATTTCGCTCCCCTTTTCTTTCAGTAAAAATACAGTGAATCTACGATATAATTTGGGATCAAATAAATGGAAATTTGGATCCAGTCTAGGGGTGGTTCCACGAAATTCTAACATATAACACAGAAGAAGATACTTAAATGAAATACTGAGATTAGGAATTAGGATAGGAATAATTCATAATTCCTAGTTAGAAAAAATTGTATTACTTAATTATTACTATATTCTTAATATTCTTCTATTAATGAATATGACTCTCTTTTTTTATTGTTATAGTAATTCATAGTAATTAGATTTTAGATTATAGTACTTCGAAATCATTCGAATTCGAATAATTTGCAAAATATAAAAATTTTTATAAATTCCATCTCTAGTTAGTAAATATGGATATAGATTTTTTATTTTATTCTTCTTTCTTATTTTCTTTTTTTTTTTGTTCGGATAAAAAAGAAAATGAGGAGAGTTCAAAAGTGAAGTCGATCAAAAATGAAAAGGAGGTTCATGGCCAAGGGTAAAGATCTCAGAATTATAGTGATTTTTGAATGTACCAGTTGTGTTCGAAAGGGTGTCAATAAAGAATCGCCGGGCATTTCTAGATATATTTCTCAAAAGAATCGACACAATACACCCAATCGATTAGAATTGAGAAAATTTTGTCGCTATTGTAAAAAATATACCATTCATGGGGAAATAAAAAAATAGATGGAACAGAATGCATGTGTAATTTTTCCAAGTAGCGGGAAGAGTAAGAACTTTACACCTTCACATAGATAATACAAACCAAATCCTATTTTGGTCGGATTTAAAATGCAAAAAAAAGAATTTTATTTTCTAGATTATTTTAGATTATTTATTTTATTTATAATTTATATGTAAGGATAAGGAATAAACAAACAAGGAATAAGCAAACCATGGATAAATCCAAACAACCTTTTCGTAAATACAAGCGATCTTTTCGTAGGCGTTTACCCCCAATTGGATCGGGGGATCGAATCGATTATAGAAATATGAGTTTAATTAGTCGATTTCTTAGTGAACAAGGAAAAATCTTATCTAGACGGGTGAATAGGTTGACCTTGAAACAACAACGATTAATTACTATTGCTATAAAACAAGCTCGTATTTTATCTTCGTTACCTTTTCGTAATAATGAGAAACTATTGAAGAGAGCGGAGTCGATCCCTGGAACTACTGGTCCTAGAACCAAAAATAAATAGACATACTCCTCAAAACTCCAATCGCTCAGATTAATGTTTTGCTCGAAAAACCTAGAATCCAGAGTTGATTCTTGTGTTATAAAAAAGGAAAAATGGGGAATAAATCTGTTTTTTCTTGAAATATGCTCGTTTATTCTTACTACTCAAATCTTCAAATCTTCATTTATTTTTCTTCTATCTTCCCGGAGCCCATTCTCCGGGAAATTCTGTTTCAATCATTCTTCTTTCTTGTTTCCTGTATAGTATATTCTATTAAGATATTCATTCTATTATTCTATTAAGATTCTTTTATTCCTTTATTTGTATTTGTTTGATTTATTTTTGTATTTGATTGATTGATGATTTTATTGGAAATAATATCAAAACAAATCTTATTTGATAGGGCTATTTGCGCAAGTATTTTACGATTCAGAAGCAATTGTTTCTTGTACAGATTGTGTATGAATCGACTATAACTATAGGATACCCTATCCTCACGAGTTACTGCATTTATCCGAGTGATCCACAAACGACGAAAATCTCTCTTTTTCCTGCTCCTATCTCGATGAGAGGAAACCAAAGCTCTCATTCTTTGTTGAGTACTCATTCGAGTAAGTCTTGAATGGGCCCCTATAAAGGTTGATGCAAATAAACGAATTCCTTTTCGACGTCTTCGAGCTGTATATCCCCGTTTAACTCTGGTCATTGAATCAAATGAAACTTTCTTGAATAACTAATGGATTTCTCTTCTTTCAGTCATCCTTTTCCTCCGGTCGATTAATAACAAAACGGATTCTTCCTATATATAAAATATAAATTCCAATGGCTTTTGCTACTATGACCTTCCCGACCACGATTTTTTCCTTCCAGGTTTCTCGCCTGGAAATAAGAAATTCGACTGCTACTAACTACTAAATAGTGGGTTTCCTCGTTTCTATGGCAACTTTTGAAACGGTGAGGTCCTCTCTATACACCGGAGCCTCTTCTTTCTTTTATTGTGAACTTGTATAGTTCACACTCTTTGGCTCTACCCATACTTTTTCAATTAGAATTTTTTTTTTAATTCTAATTAGAATTAGAAAGTAATAGTACTTTTCACAAAAAAGCTATCCATACAGTGACGGCATTTAATTCTGAAAGTTGGCTAGGTAGCTGACCCTGTTAGTCCGTTTTTTCAAAAATAGGAACATAAACTTTTTGCTTCTTATAAGATTATTTCCTCCGCTTAATGGATAACTATTTGCTACCAATGGAGAATTGCTTCGTGATTGGATTTGCACCAATAGAAACCATAAATTCCATTCCATAACCATAACATAATAGGTAGATTATAGATCCTCATTTTTAGATAGTCATTTAGATAGTAAATTAAATGGCGGTCTTTCACTCTATCTATCCTATGGTAGTGGTCATTGATACTGGAAAAAATTTTTGCAATTCTTAAAACTAATGATCTGAATCTGAACTGAACGAGTCGCACATACACCCTAGTACATGTTCCTCGACGCTGAGGACATCCTCGAAGAGCGGGGGATTTCGTGACATTTCTTATTGGCTGTCTTGCGTTTCTAATAAGTTGTTTAATGGTTGGCATGTCGTGTCTATATAATCTCATTCTAGATAGAATAGAGTGGGTTGGCTTAGATCGATCTTAACCTGATGGTTGATGATTATGAATGATTTCTATTCAATATCAAATCACGGAAAATTATAAATTCTAATTTTTTAGAATTTTGAAATAGAATTATAAATTATATTTATATATATTTATATATAAAATAAAAATATAATTATATAATTATATATATAAAATAAAAATTATATATAATATATATATAATAAATAATAATATTTATAATTATATTATATAATTATATTATATATATATTATATAATAGTATATATTATTATTAGATATTAGAATATTAGAATATGATATTATTAGAAATTAGAATATGATATTAATTATAGTTATATTATATTATTATTATATATATTATATTATATATATATATTATAATTATATATTTTATATATTTTATATTTCATATATTTTATATTTCTATAATTCTATAATTATTCTATAATTATATATTTATTATATATTTTTATTTTATATATTTATTTCTATATTTATATTCTATATTTATTCTATATTTATATTTAATTTATATTTAATTAATATTAAATTTTAATAATATTAATATTTAATAATTTAATATAATATTTACTTATTTACTATTTATATAAAATTTTATATAAAAATCCCCAGTATTCTAATTTTCGACCGCTACAAGATCAACGATGCCGTGAGCTTGGGCTTCTGTTGCTGACATAAAAACATCCCTTTCCATGTCTTCGGATATAACCCATAAAGGGTTGCCCGTTCTTTGTACATAAACTTTTGTGAGGGTTTCGCGAAGCTTCAACAGTTCTTCTGCTTCCAGGATAAATTCCCCTGCTTGTGCCTCATAAAAAGAACTAGCAGGTTGGTGAATCATAACCCTGATGATATTGATATAACATCATGAACGGTTCTTCTATGTCTATCTTGCACGATTTGATTAAAGTAAGAGGGAATCCAAATAACAAGAAGAAAAAAAAAGAATTAAACAACCGTACGGGCATCTTTTGTACATTGCATACGGCTCTGCAATGGAATTTCTTTTTCTGCCTTTTCGATAAAATTTCTTCTATCGAAAAGAAGAAATAGAACTCATCCGATCCAAATGTTTAGATGATCCATTTACCACCCTTCCTTTCGTAGTAGTAAAGAAAAATACTATGATGGTTCTGTTGCTTTATATATATGAAATTTCTCTATTTATCTTGTCTGTGGTTTAGCAATCCCAAAGTTTCTTTTTGATACGATCCAAGAAGGATAAAATCATTTTATCCATTTTTTACTCTTTCTCGGATAACATAAAGATAAGAAAGAGACTTCTGGTGTGGAAGAAAAATGGTTTGTGACGCTGAAATGAACTCTTGACACATAAGATCCAATTGGTAATAACTCTTATTTCATACTACTATTTCGATACAAAATCTCATGTTAGGAAAAAACAATAATGGTTTGCTCATATCGAACTCGAAGTGCCATGCTATTATTACTTATTCTTTTTTTATTTTTATTTATTAGAATTTATATTTTTTTTTTTATAATTATATAATTTTTATTATATAATTATATAAATATAAATTTATAAATTTATTTTTTATTTCTATATTTTATTCATATTCGATAGAGCGAAGGCATAGTCTTATAAATAAAAAATCATTGGCGCCAAGCGTGAGGGAATGCTAGACGTTTGGTAATTTCTCCTCCGACCAAAATGAAAGATCCCATTGAAGCGGCTAATCCCATGCATATTGTATGTACATCGGGTGACACAAATTGCATAGTGTCATAAATGGCTATTCCTGGTATTACCCATCCGCCTGGAGAGTTTATAAACAAATAAAGATCCCTAGTATCATCTTCTATGCTGAGATATACCATGAGACCAACAAGTTGATTCGAGATTTCGCTATCAACCTCTTGGCCTAGAAAAAGTAATCTTTCTCGATGAAGTCGGTTGATTAGGGCAAAATTTTATCCCTGGGAAACCGTACGTGCACCTTTGGATGCATACGGTTCAAAAGAATTGTGAAAAAATCAATGTGTCGATTCCAATCCTATTTCTTTTTTTTTTTTACTGTTTTTCGTTTTGCTTTTCTTTCATTTTTTATTTTTTGAACATGAGTTTTGGCCTCCTTACCGTTCCCTGTATTCTATAATGTAGAAAAAAGAATTTTATGAACTTATTGAACTAACTTCTCATTGATGTATTGTTTCATCGAAATGAAAATCACGATGTAATTTTCTTGTTCCTTAATGGGTCCTTTCAATTATTTTAGGTTCTTGTTCTACTCCGGGGGAAAATTTGCCCGAATTCTATTTGCGCATATAGGGCAAATGATTTCAGTACCACTTCTTTTTTTTTCAATTTGTTTCATGCCTTTCCCCAAACTATTCGATGTATTCATATATTCATCTATACTACTTGGTAGGCAGTTTGGGATTCTACCTTTTGAGCTTTTGAGATTATCTCTATAGTAAGTCTAAGAATAGCCTATGATACAAGCGGTAATTGTATCATCGTATCTTATAGTATTATATTTATATTTTATATATTTTGATATAGTTATATATTATTATTTTATATATATTTTATATATTTATATTATAATTATATATTTATATATTCATATTATTATTTTATATATTCTATTTTATATTTATATATTATTTATTATTAATTCTATTTCTATATATATATTATTTATTTTATATATTTTGATATATTATTAATATATTATTATAATATTTATATATTCTATTATTATTATTATATTATTATTTATTATTATATATTTATATTTATTATATATTTATATAATATTATTATATTTATATATTATATATATAATATATTTAATATTATTTATATATAATAATAATATATTAATATTATTATTATATATTATTATTATAATTACTATTATAATAGTACTATCATAGTAATAGTATAATAGTAATTAATAATAGTAATTATATAATTTAGAATTCTATTTAATTATTTAATTCTATTTAGATAATAGTAATAATAGTAATAGTATAATAGTATTATAATAGTATAAATAGTATATATATAATAGTAATAGTATAATAGTATAGTATAAATAGTATATATATATATAATAGTATAATATATTATATTTATATTATATTATTATTATATATTATATGAATATTTTTATATTTTTATTATAATTATATTATTATTTTATTTTATTATTTATATTTAACTATTTAAATTTAATTAGTTAATTATATTTAATATTAATATTATAGTTAATTATATTATAGTTATTATAGTTAATTATTTTATTTAATTTGAATATATAATATAATATAATATAATAATTTTTAATATAATAAGAATATTTTAATTTGAATAATATTTTCATTATTTAATTATTTAAATTGATTTAAATAATTAGTTAATATTTTATAATATGATTATGATATTTATATTTTATTTAATATTTTATATATTTTATATTTGAATTTCATTTGAATTATTTAAAATTTATAATTATTGAATATGAATATTTTATAATATAATTAGAATATTTTAGAATAGAATTTTCTATTTTCTAATATAATTACTATTAATATCTATATATAATCATAATTAATCATAATTAATTAATATAATTTGATATATTAATATAATAATAATATTAATATTTTAAATATTAAATTATTTATATTTAATTTAATTAATAGTTAATAATTAATATTTTTGAATAATTCATATTTTGAATATTTTATAATATTAATATTTTAATTTTAATATTTATTTATTTTTTATTTCATTTTATTACATAATATTACTACATTTGTAATTTAAATATTACTACATTTATTACTACATTTACACTCCCATTCTATTACTTTACTCTTACCATTCCCAATTTGGTATTCTATGAACGGAGCCTGGATACTTTATTGATACTTTAACTTTATTTATTATTTATTTTTTTTTCAGTCCAAGTAAACCATTAATTATTCTAATTGATAATATTGATCCCCAATAGGAATTGATCTAATTGTGCTTCACGCTCCGAATTTTTGATGGTTCAATCAATACAATATTGAATTGAATATATATCTATTGGATTGGGCGAAACAGAGAATACTCGATCGGGGGAGATAACGGGGAAATCCCATATGACCCATATGTCTAACAAGTCGCACTATACGTCAACCCAAACAGCATCTTCCTCTCCAGGACTCCGAAAAGGTACTTTTGGAACACCAATGGGCATTAAAATAAAGAAAAAATGAAGTACTATACTTTACTTTAATATGGAAACGTAACAAAACAATGGCTTTATTGTCTTCACAATGGCTTTATTGTCTTCATCATTTTGATCTTTAATTCACAAATTCTACTTAAACTTAAATTATTAAATTAGATTTATATTTTTTATATTTTTTTATTTAAATATTGAATTTTTCATTGAAATATTTAAAATTGAATTAATATTTAAATATATTATAATTTAAAAATTTTAAAAATTTCAATATATTTTAACAATATATTTGAAATATATTAATATTAATATAATAATATTAATATAATTAATATAAAATATATTAATATAATAATATAATGAATAAAATAAGTAATGAAATGAATTTTCATATTTCATTTTCATATATTTCATATATGAAATAGTAATAGTAATTAAAATTTACTAATATTTCATATATGAAATATTAATTAAACTATATAATTAAAATATAAATATCAAATATATTTCAATATTTCAATATAAAAATATATATTATAAAAATATATATTATATTTATTATATTATTATATTATAATTATATAATATATTATATTATAATTATATATTATATATATAAATAATAAATATAATTATATAATTAAAATAGAAAATATAAAAAATATAATTAGAATATAACAAATATAATATATAAATATAATTAAAA